TGAACCAGAAAAGTTTGGGTAGAGCCGGATCTAAATGTTGGCTAGGTAAGCGCCCTGTAGTAAGAGGAGTGGTTATGAACCCTGTAGACCATCCCCATGGGGGTGGTGAAGGAAGGGCCCCAATTGGTAGAAAAAAACCCGAAACCCCTTGGGGTTATCCTGCACTTGGAAGAAGAAGTAGAAAAAGGAAGAAAAATTCAAAAAATGAAACACCGTTCCTAACGGTCCGATCGAATTCCTAATTTGAATTATAGGATCTGTTGAAATGAATTCTTTTTTTACATTGAGATTGAGATATTTTATATCGTTGAATAGGTCCATTCTGAAACAATTCGATGATGATAAAATCATCAAGGAAGGGTATTCCTTATTGTTATTTAACAATGTGCGAATTGTTCCGTGATTTTGGGGGTTAAGTGATTGTTTCATTTTTCTCTTTTTATAAATATAAATGGAATAAAAAGGATTGATGTTGGTATGATCTGATACCTTATCGGAAATGAATCCTAAACCTGAGAGATCAGTTCTTTTTTTGCGATACGAAATAGCGGATTTTACTAAGTCGATTATTAGGAAAGCTCGAACCAAACCATTTGTACTTACTTCAATAAAAGAAGTACAGACCCCCTCGATCGAAGAACTTTTTATGCCTTGGTTCCAATTCAAAATTAAACAAGTCCGAATTAGTTGAATACTGGTATCAGAAATTCCTTGAATGGGTTTGGCATTTCCATAAACAATATAATTGACAACTCTAAGTTGCATATTATCCCTTTCTTGTAAAAAATCCGGGGGGAAGAGTGTTGGTAAATTTAGACCATCTGATATCTCATATGTCACTACCGGGCGAACTAAAACAAAATACTTTTTCTTAGTAGATGTGATCCGTTGGACATAAATCCAATTTTTCCATTTCTTTGAGTCCGTAAAAGTGATGTTTACTTTTCCTGGAGGTATCAAGATCCCGCTGTGTCGGGATATCTTATCGGTCTCCCCCGGAAAATGAATATCTCCTGAAAAGATTTTCAGTTCAATTCTCGTTTTTTTTCTCTCCATTCGGACTAATCCGCCCACGTGGCTTCTTGTATTTATATTGAAAACAATTCGTGTATCTATTCCAATGAGACTATTATTTCGTATCATTATCAAAGAAGATTCAGTTAAACTATGCACTTCTTCGGGAATGAAAAAAAATGGATCTAGTCTCATTTGGTATTTTGACTTCAATTCTTTTATTGGTCGAGCCTCAAAAAAATCCTCTTTTTTAACGAGTGAATGCACGCCCAGAGTCCCATATTTAGTAATTCCCGAACTCTTTCTGCTGTATCGAGGATCATCGAAATAAGCAAAAATACTATTATTTCTACGGAAAATACCATTTATTGGTAGTTCAATCGAGATACCTGAATGAGGCATTAACTCTTTCTTTCGTTCTTGAATCGATTGGATTGGAACGAGAAATCTATTTACTCGCCTTTTTCCCAATAAATGAGAATTACCATGTAAAATGGTCAGATTCCAACGAACGGGTTCTGAATAATTAGGAATCTTGTCTTCTGTTTTTTGACCAGAAAAATATGAACGAAGTAATTTGTATCTTCGTGGATCATTATTCATTGAGAGAGTTGAAATTGGCCCTCGTTCTACAGAAAGGGACGAAATATTCATTTGATCTTGATCCTTGTGCGGTGAAAAGGGGACTGCACTGGATCTCCACGAACCTCCTGATAATATCCATAAATGACTTGTTTTTGGTAAAAGATGAACATTACTATATGTAAATGTGGATGCGTGGTACACAGCATTACTCCAGTGCATTTCTCCCTCTGAGTCCGAATAAATATGTTTTCGAACTCTCTCTTTCAAATTCAAAGTGTATGGTACCTCGCGAATCTCAGCAATTACTTGTTCTGCTTCGACATATTAATTATTTTGAACCAAAAGAAAACTTTTAGGTGGAATAGTTACATGATGGAGAATCTCCTCACTCTGAATAGTGACATATAAGGCTATAGAACATATAAAAGCAGGATGCCCGTGACGCGTACGCGTGGGATGAACGAAATCTTCATTAAATTGGATTTTTCCATTCGACGGAGCTCGTACATGTTCTGCAGTACCGCCTGTGAAGACTCCTCCAGTATGAAAAGTTCTTAATGTTAGTTGAGTCCCCGGTTCTCCAATGGATTTCCCCGCAATAACACCTACAGCTTCTCCCAACTCGACCAGGTCGCCATGAGTGGGACTCCTACCGTAACATAATTGACAGATCCAAGATGTACTCCTACAAGTAAAAGGAGTTCGAATAAAAATTAGTTGAGTTTGAAAGGTTATGAATTGATGGACAAGCCCAAATCCAATATCTTGATTTCGGATGGCGATGCAACGTGAGCCCATATATATATCCTCTGCTAATACACGACCAACTAATGTTTGAATAAAAATTCTTTCGGACTCGGGAATTATCCCATTTCGAGGACTTACGGCAACCCCTCGAGCGGTTCCACAATCCGTTCGACGTACAACAATGTGTTGAACTACTTCAACAAGTCGGCGCGTAAGATATCCCGCATCCGAGGTTCGTACAGCCGTATCCACAACCCCTTTTCGGGCTCCGTAGCAAGAAATGATATATTCTGTTAAAGACAGCCCTTCGCGTAAATTACTTTGGATAGGTAAATCAATCATTTGTCCTTGAGGATCTGACATTAATCCCCTCATACCTACTAATTGGTGCACTTGAGATGCATTTCCTCTAGCTCCCGAAAAAGACATTATATGGACTGGATTAAGTGAATCTGTCATCCTAAAATTAGGATTCATTTCTTGTCGCAAATATTCACTTGTAGCATACCACACCTCAATAGATTGGCGTAATTTTTCTATTGCGTGCACATTCCCATAATGATGGTGTTGTTCTAAAATGAAACTATGTTCTTCAGCATCTTGTACTAACGATCCCTTAGAAGGGATCGTTAAAAGATCATCAATCCCTAATGAAATGGATGTAGCAGTGGCTTGCTGGAAACCCAGAGTTTTGACTTGATCCAGAATGTGTGATGTATATGCCATTCCGAAGTGATCTATTAATTTGCTAATAAGTTTTTTAATAGCAGTTCCGTCTATTATTTTATTGTGAAAGACTAGATTGACTCGTTCTGCCATAAGTCCCTCCATATTCTGCTGATTGGGATTCGACAATGAGTTTGAGTCAATGATTTGAAAAACTTCCCTTTATCAATATTAATACCGATAGAAAGTCAGAGGAAGTAGAGTCCTAGTAGAAACAGAAAGATCAAAATTCACGCCAGTGTTACAAAATCACTTAATTGAGATGCCATATGATTAGTGACCAGACGAGCAGGCTCGACAAAACCCTTGTAGGGCTTCTTCGATTTCTCGAAAAAGAGAAATATGACCAGTTCTAAAATATATACAAAGAATTTCTTTTTTTATACTTCTTACTAAAAACGAGTGTTCATAAATCTCCTGACAAGTACCCCCTGATTCATAGTGAATCTCGATGGGACCCTCTTTTGAAGCAATAATGCGTTGATCGAGTCGCCAGCGGAGCCAAAAAGGACTATCTAAATTGAGTCTTTTCTGGCGATAAGCTCCAATTGCATTATAGGAATTACAAAAAAAAGGTTCTTTTTGTTTCTTAGACTGATGATTATTATCATTATTTCTTTCATTTTGATACGTTCTTCGATTCCATGGATTATACCTATTTCTACAAATACCTCGGCGATTCCCAATGGTTAATACATAAAAACCAATAAGCATATCTTGGGTTGGTACGGAAATAGGATCCCCAATAGCTGGAGACAATAGATTCATATGCGAAAACATAAGTAAATGGGCCTCTGCTTGAGCCTCCAAAGATAAGGGTACATGAACAGCCATTTGATCCCCATCAAAGTCTGCATTGAATCCCTTACGAACTAATGGATGTAAACAAACCGCCCGTCCTTCGACTAAAATGGGTTGAAATGCCTGTATGCCTAATCTATGCAAAGTGGGCGCTCTATTCAGCAATACAGGGTGCCCCTGCATAACTTCCTGCAATATTTCCCATACAATTGTATCTTTTTCCCGAATTTGACTCTTAGCAACTCCTATGTTGGAAGCAAGATGTTGTCTAATTAGTCCCCGAATTACAAATGTCTGGAAAAGCTCTATTGCTATTTCCCGAGGCAATCCACATCGATGTAGTGGAAGTGAGGGTCCGACAACAATGACAGAACGACCCGAATAATCAACCCGTTTGCCAAGCATAGTCTCGCGAAATCTTCCCTCTTTTCCTTCAATTACATCAGAAAACGACTTGTAAACCTTATTATGACCATCCCTGATTGGCTGTCCGCGAATTCCATTATCAAGAAGCGTATCTACGGCTTCTTGTACCAATTTCTCTTGACACATTACTAATTCCCCCGGTGTAGATCTATTTGTTGTTAATAGATCGGTAAGCGTATTGTTTCGATAGATGACTCTTCTATAGAGTTCATTAATATCCGAGCTCATTAGCTTACCCCCATCTATCTGAATGATGGGTCGTAATTCAGGAGGAAGAACTGGTAGTAAACATAAAACCATCCATTCGGGTTCGATATTTGTTCGAATAAAGTGTTTAGCTAATTCTACGCGTCTAATCAAAAAATCCCTTCTTCTTCCAATTTTGCGATCTTCCCATTCATTACCCGTGCTTCTTTCTTGGCCTAATTCCTTCCATTCTACTAATGAATAATCTAGAATACTTTGCAAATCTATATCGGCTAATTGTTCTCGTATCGCACCTGCTCCAGTACAAATTTCTCGATTTCGAAATATATCGAAACCGTGAGTAGTAAAAAAAACTGGGATGCTGTATTTCCAGGATTGTATCTCATATTCGAATAACCCTCGTAATCGTAAGAAAGTAGGTTTTTTAGCTATAGGCCTAGCAAAAGAAAAATTGGGATAGGATTCTCCCCCCTTTCAAATCGGACGTGAAAGTTTCTTTTCGTCCGGCTCAAGTAGTTAGAGAACCAAATAAACAAAAAAAGAGGTTTTGTTTTTACTTTCGAATTTTCGAAAAATATCCTCGAATCTACTCCTTACTCAAGTTAGTAGTAAAGACCAAGTAACATTTCATTGATTCATTCTTATTTTTTTTTCTAGTTTTTTCATTTTTTATTTAATTCAAAATAAATGATACTATGTCCATATAAATAAATGAAATAGGAAATTCTTGAGTAGTCTACTTCCCCTCGAACGCGGAATCCCCTTAAGGGTTGCAATTCAAAAGGGATTTCCTTGTCCATGTACCCCTCCATTTGATTCGATCTTTTAGGTCCTGACATCGCCTCGACGATTATGTTAAGATGTTCTTAAAGCCTATATGCGATGGATAGACTCCTGCAACCATGCATATTTACCCACTGAGAAACAGAATTCAATTTCACAAATTAAGGAAGTCTTTTTTCACGAGGTACAACTCAAAATTACTCATTTTTGACTACTGAATCGACCATAGACCAACTCCCCGCTCTTTTTTTGTTAATATGTTATACACCCATAATTCTGAGCTTCACGTTACTCCTTTCACGAGACATGTCAGATTGGGGACATCCCCACTAACTGGGAAGACAGTGTATCATTTTGAATCTGTAAAATTCGAATTTCGATCAAATCACACATCGCAGTATACAAGGCCTTCCAATTCTTTAAGAGGTTTATCTAAAAGATTCGCGATATAACTAGGTAGACGTTTCAAATACCACACATGGGTTACTAGACAAGCCAGTTTGATATATCCCATTTGATATCTTCGAATACGAGAATCCGCAAATTCAACTCCGCATTGTTCACAAAATCTCTGGTCCTCTTTTTCATCTCTGATTACTCGATAATTTCCACAAGCACAAATTCCACTTTTTATAGGACCAAAAATTCTTTCACAAAACAATCCATCCTTTTCGGGTTTATTGGTTTTATAATGAAAAGTATAGGGTTTTGTTACCTCTCCAACGATCTCGCCATTAGGGAGGATTTTGTTAGCCCAAGCACTTATCTTTTGAGGCGAAACTGATTCAATTCGGAGTTGTTGATGTTTATACCGATCGATCATAGAATAAAAATTCCGATTCGTCGTTTCGATTAAGCTTCCTTTCTATTAATCTGTAAATTTTTATCAGATACAAGGCAATGATTCAGTTCCAGAGCCAAAGAGCGTAGTTCTCGAACGAGCAATCGAAAAGATTCTGGAGCATCCGCAGGTTTAGGTATTGTTCCTCCAATCATCGTAATACCAAGGACTTCTTGACGAGCTCGAATATGATCCGATTTATAAGTAAGCATCTCTTGTAAAATATGAGCAACGCCAAATCCCTCTAGCGCCCAAACCTCCATTTCTCCTACCCGTTGTCCACCTTGCTTAGCCCGTCCTCTAAGGGGTTGTTGTGTAACAAGTGCATAATGTCCACTCGAACGCCCGTGTATTTTATCATCAACTTGATGAATTAATTTCAAGATATAAGGCTTTCCTAGTAAAACAGGTTGTTCAAAAGGATCTCCCGTTCTGCCATCAAATATTCGGCTTTTTCCGGGATACTCCGGTTCAAATACCCATGGATTCGCTGTTTGCTTACTAGCTTCATATAATTGCGAAAACACTAGTTTTCTCGAAGCCTCTTGTTCATATCTCTCATCAAAAGGTGCTATTCGATAATGTCTATCTAGCAGATCCCCCGCTAATCCGAGCGAGCATTCAAATATCTGTCCTACATTCATTCGTGAGGGCACTCCTAATGGATTGAAAACCATATCAATAGGTCTTCCATCTTGCAAATAAGGCATATCTTGTCGAGGTAAAATTTTGGAAATAATCCCTTTATTCCCATGTCTTCCAGCTACCTTATCACCTACTTTGATTTCGCGTTTCTGTAAAAAATATACACGAATACTTTCTGGATTATAACTGGAACCTCCCCCTTTCTGAATCCATCTCACATCAATAACCCGGCCCCTACCCCCTATAGGTAGTTTGAGACAAGTTTCCCTTGAAGTGGATACCTGAATGCCAAGTATGGCTCGTAATAATCTATCTTCTGGGGCATAGGATGATTCTTTTGCCATCTGAGGCGTTAATTTCCCTACTAAAATATCGCCCGCTTCGACCCAAGACCCCAGCATCACAATTCCATTTTTGTCTAAATTCCGGAGTAAATGGGCTTCGAGATGTGGTATTTCCTTAGTAATCCGTTCGGGTCCTTGGCTTGTTATATGAGTATTTTTTTCATATTTCCTTATGTGCAAAGAAGTATAAATATCTTCATATATCAGACGTTCGCTAATAAGTACTGCATCCTCAAAATTATAACCCTCCCACGGTAGATAAGCTACTAATACATTTTTACCTAATACATTTTTACCCAAAGCGAGTTCCCCACCAACTGTAGCGGCACCATTTGCTAAAATTTGTCCCCTTTTAATGCATTTATGCCGCGGAACCTGGGGGTTTTGATGCATACAAGTATTTTTGTTGGAGCGTTGATATATAACTAATAGAATACTTAGAATATCACCATTCCCCGATATAATGATCTTGTCATTATTGGTATAAATGATCTTTCCCGCGTGTTCAGCTATAGCGTTAACCCCTGAATCTAGAGCCGCTTGGCGTTCCAACCCAGTTCCAACAATGCACTTTTCGGACCGCGAAAGCGGAACTGCTTGACGTTGCATATTCGAACTCATTAAAGCTCGATTCGCATCATTATGCTCGATAAAAGGAATAAGAGAAGATCCAAGAGAAAAATATTGGAAAGGAAAAAGACTTCGAAGATGAACCTGTTCCCATGCAATAGTCAGGAATTCTTAACGGTATCGAGCTGGAACAACCTGTTCTTCTTGAATACCCTGATTCAGCGCCAAAGAATTTCCCGCCGCTACCATATATTATTATTCTCTACTTGGTGATAAATAAAGCATCCGTACTTTTTTTTAAGGAATCCAATCAGGGTTTGGTACGGCACCCTCAAGTTCAAGTATTGAGGATGGTGGTCCACATACTATAATAGACGAACTGGAGGAAATTCATCTGGGTACTGATGATGACCCGCTCCCAACCTTCATAGCTAAAAGCGCTTCCAAATGAAGAGAAGGCCACACTCTTAGATCTACTCAGGGAATTCCGAGATGTCTTTGCATGGACATACTCTTCAATGCCTGGTTTAGACAAAGGATATTTCTTCCTTAATTATTAAGAATCTCAATTCTAAATTCAAATTAACATTTTTTTTTTCAGTATGTAGATATACAAGCACAAGCATTTAAAAGAGAAAAAGAATAGCTAGAAGGTGGGGTACAACCGCACCGGGATTGCCATATGTCGAGGGTTTTCTTCCAGCTGTAAATTGGCTCATAGGTGGAGGGAGATACCTCCATGCCGAGAAAGTAATGAAAATGCAGCGGATGAAAGAAACAAATTGGTTGTCAAGCTCCTTGATGAAATCGAATAAAAGAGAAAACTCATTCCCGGTGAGAATGTTGTCGTCAACGTATAAAAGAAGGATGAGGCAAGGACCATGACGTCGACGAATCAACATGGAAGAATCCGCACGGCTAAAGTGGAACCCTTCTTCAATCAAAAAGGAACAGGGATTAGGATTCTTCTTTCTTTTTTTTCTTAATCTAACTGGAAGCTGTAGATTAGTAATTTTTACTGGTCAGTCTTTTTGGTAGCCTGTAGTCCCTTTTAATCAGGTAGGGATGAAGATAGAACCGATTCAAGAACAGAGGAAAAACATGGAACGAGCGAAAGACTTTACGCGAGTAGAGAGTAATAGAGCGATATCTTGAGAAGAAGAGAAGAGAGGAGATCGCGAGTCAATAATGGATTAGCCCTAACTAGTGGAGTTGGATTTACGTTTCCGGGCAACTCTTTCCTTTCTTCAGTGAAGGAATCCCCGGGGAAGTAGGAGCGGGACCCACGAAGAACAAAAAGTGTCTGGAAGACCAGAAATGAAACTTCAGTGGTCCCCAGCTGGATGTTGCTAAGCTCCGACGGCTCAACAAGAGGGAACCGAGGACTCTTACTCTTTCTTCGGCGGGGGAACGCACTTCTGCTACACGAGGACTCGGTGGCTCTCCTATTCCTATATCATTCAGACTTGGATGACCCCTCTTTTTCAGACTAGCTTTCAGACCTAGGGAGGGTTGAAGCCTATTCAAGAAAGGCCTGATTTGCTTGCTTGCCGAATAGTCCCTCGTCCTTCTTGCGCTTGAAGCATATAAAGGAAGTAAGGCATATAATATAAAGGATCTTGGAAGTGCGCTTTCCACGCGTAAAATGATGTAACCTCTATTGATCGCTCCAATTCCGTGCTTATGCACGGGGGATGATATAACTATACGAGGAATCGATAGATTGTGATTCCGCCAAGATTCACGAATGCCTCAGGATAGAAGGAAGCAACCTTTATGCGTCTGACTCCAAAAAAGAGTTCAGCCCAGATAGGGAGAAGAGGAGGAGTCAGCTATAGTATAAATGGGAGTTCCATTACTAATAAAAGATGTTTCGGCATATGCCTTTACTCCATTTTATGGTAGAAAGACGGCCGAAAACAAGACCTATTAATAATAGAAAGATGGGCTGCTCCTTTGTTTTGTGGCTGGGCAACCGCTAGGTTACTCTTCGTCTTGGCGCGCTTTCTCATCACATTTTGGTGTGCGGAGCGGGTATATCCTGGTCAAGGCTTTTGTAAATATGCAGTACCCGGTTAAGCGGTTTTAAACCTTGGTTGTTGTCGACTTCAGGCTCTTTCGCGAATCTACCATAGTCGTTCACTCCACTTCGACTCACCAAGGAGAAGGTAAGTACTGTTCTATCCTTTTTTCTTCTGAAGTGATATAGATCAATGCCTGGACTGGGGGGAGGGCGTCGGCCCACGGGAAAAGGTTTGCAGATGCGATCATGAATCGAACCAGATCGAAACATTCAGCTGTCGACGGGCAA